ATGCGTTGATTATTTTCTACAAATCATAAAGACATTGGAACATTGTATATTCTATTTGGAATGTGATCTGGCTTAGTTGGAACTGCTCTAAGTTTACTTATTCGAGCTGAATTGGGCCAACCTGGAGCCCTCTTGGGGGACGATCAGTTATATAATGTTATTGTAACAGCACATGCTTTTGTAATAATCTTTTTTTTGGTCATACCTATAATGATTGGAGGTTTTGGTAACTGATTAGTGCCTTTAATATTAGGTGCTCCAGATATAGCTTTTCCTCGGCTTAATAATATAAGTTTTTGGCTTTTACCACCAGCATTATTATTATTATTATCTTCTGCTGCTGTAGAAAGAGGAGTAGGTACAGGATGAACTGTTTATCCTCCTTTAGCAGGAAATTTGGCTCATGCTGGAGGTTCTGTAGATCTTGCAATTTTTTCTTTACATTTAGCTGGAGTTTCTTCTATTTTAGGTGCAGTAAATTTTATTACAACTATTATTAATATACGGTGGCGAGGAATACAGTTTGAGCGTTTACCATTGTTTGTATGGTCCGTTAAAATTACAGCTATTTTACTCTTATTATCCTTACCAGTATTAGCAGGGGCTATTACTATATTATTAACCGATCGAAACTTTAATACAGCGTTCTTTGATCCAGCAGGAGGTGGTGATCCAATCTTATATCAACACCTCTTTTGATTTTTTGGACATCCTGAGGTTTATATTTTAATTTTACCTGGATTTGGTATAATTTCACATATTGTTAGCCACTATTCAGCGAAAAAAGAAACATTTGGTACTTTAGGTATAATTTATGCTATATTAGCTATTGGGGTATTAGGTTTTATTGTATGAGCTCATCATATATTCACAGTAGGCATGGACGTTGATACTCGAGCTTATTTTACAGCCGCAACTATAATCATTGCTGTACCAACAGGCATTAAAGTATTTAGTTGACTTGCTACTATTCACGGGTCTAAGATTAAATATGAAACTCCAATATTATGGGCTCTTGGATTTATTTTCTTGTTTACAGTAGGGGGATTAACAGGTATTGTATTATCTAATTCTTCTTTAGATATTATATTACACGATACATATTACGTTGTTGCTCATTTCCATTATGTCCTTTCTATGGGTGCTGTTTTTGCTTTGTTTGGTGCTTTCAATTACTGATTCCCTCTTTTAAGTGGAGTAACACTTCATTCTCGGTGAACAAAAGCTCATTTCTATATTATGTTTATTGGCGTAAATGTTACTTTCTTTCCTCAACATTTTTTAGGTCTTAGTGGAATACCTCGACGATATTCAGACTATCCTGATTGTTACACAAAATGAAATGTTATTTCTTCTATTGGTTCAATAATTTCATTCGTAGCTGTTCTATATTTTATAGTAATTGTCTGAGAAGCATTAGTATCTCAGCGTAGTGTTGTATGAAGAACGCATTTAAGAACTGCTTTAGAGTGGGATAATATTTTACCTGCTGACTTTCATAATGCTCCGGAAACTGGTGCATTAGTTGCTTAATATAATTTAGTTATATGAAATGAGTCTATGAGGGCAATTAGGATTTCAAGATGCAGCAGCACCTTTAATAGAAGAATTAATTTTTTTTCATGACCATGCAATGATAATTCTAGTCATAATTATTAGCTTAGTTGGTTATGCAGCTTTTTCATTAATAATAAATAGTTATACATGTCGTTCCTTAGTAGAGGGTCAGGAAATTGAAACTATTTGAACAATTGTACCCGCTATTATCTTAATTTTCTTAGCTTTGCCTTCTTTACGATTATTATATTTATTAGACGAAGTAGGTAACTGTAGTTTAAGAGTAAAAAGAATTGGGCATCAATGGTATTGAAGTTATGAGTACTCAGATTTTCCTAGAATTGAGTTTGATTCATACATGATCCCCACAAATGAATTAAATCCTGGAGATTTTCGATTACTTGAAGTTGATCATCGTATAGTTTTACCAACACAAACGGACATTCGTGTGTTGGTAACATCAGCCGACGTAATTCATTCATGGACAGTACCCTCATTAGGTGTTAAAGTAGATGCAGTTCCTGGACGGCTAAATCAATTAGGATTTTTTATTAAGTACCCTGGAGTATTTTATGGACAGTGCTCTGAGATTTGTGGAGCAAATCATTCATTTATACCAATTGTTGTCGAAGCAATTCCTTTAAAAAATTTTATGGAATGGGTAGTTAGAGTTTCAGAATAAAAACTAATTTGTAAAAAGTTAGTTAAAATATAATATAAGATTGTCAGTCTTATGTTACTAATGAAATTTAGTACTTTTTATATGCCTCAGTTATCCCCTCTGAATTGAATTATATTATATATTTTATTTTGATCAGCTGTGCTTTGTGTGTCTATTTTACTTTGATGATCTAGAAAAATTTTCTTTAGAAGTGAAACTTCTAGTTCTATAAAAGAACCTAAAGAAAATAAGTGAAACTGATAAATTAGAATGCTTGTTGATATTTTTTCTTCCTTTGATGATAATAATCAAGTTTTTATATCTATATATATTTTGATATGACTATTTTCATTAATAACTATTCTTTTATTTAGTTCTTCTTATTGAGTTATATCTCCACGATGATCAAGTATGGTTATAGTATTTAAGGATACAGGATCATCTCAGGTTTTCCGATCATTTGGGATAAACATAGGAGGATTTATCAATATTATTACTGGGTTATTTATATTTTTAATTCTAATAAATTTGAGTGGTTTAATTCCATATGTCTTTAGAGTAACAAGTCACTTGGCTGTCTCTCTCTCCCTTGGAATACCTCTCTGATTATCACTTATTATTTCAGCTATTTTTTTTAACCCGAGGTCAGTTGTAGCGGGTCTTTTACCTATAGGAGCACCGGCGCCTCTTAACCCTTTTTTAGTTATTATTGAGACAGTGAGTATTTTGGTTCGTCCTATTACATTATCTGTACGACTAACTGCAAATATAAGAGCTGGTCATATTGTTTTAACTCTTATTGGCAATTATTTAACAGCCAGATTTTTCTTATCATCTGTTTTTTCTATAGTCCTTTTACTATCAATTCAGATTCTATACACTATTTTTGAATTTGGCATTAGCCTAATTCAAGCATATATTTTTTGTTTACTTATTACCTTATACTCAGATGAGCATCCTCACTAATTCTCACTTGGGTAGAAACTACTTACATATAAAGTTAAGCAGTTGTAAAAGAATTAAACATTCATTTTTGGGGTATGAACCCAACAGCTTACCCTTAGCTTATTTTACAGATTTGCTGGGGAAATTTAATTCCGTGAATAGATCTACAGTCTACCGCCTAACCTCAGCCACCGGGCAAACACACCAGGATTTTAATCTCCTTTCTTGATTTTGCAGGTCAATGTTTTATATAAACTATGGTGCGCAAGGTTTAAAGATATTTCTTTATTTTAAGCTTTGAAGGCTTATAGTTTTTTTAACTTAAAACCTTACCAGGAGGTTATGAACCTCTCTTAAGAAATCAAAATTCTTCGTGCCCTAACACCGCTTTGTAATATATCTTTTTTAAATTATATTTAATCCTCTTACTTGGAAGGCAAGCGTACTAATCATACTCAAAAGATTATTTCTAATAAAATAATTTATTCTTTTAGAATGAAAATCTAACGTGCTGTTTACACCATAGAAACCGTCTTATTAAAAAAATTTTGCTTACTTTATTTTATCTTATAAATTAGTAAACAATTAACATACAAGCTATAAAGAAGCTTGGCTCTGACTTAAAATATAATGAAAACTAAAGAATACACATGGTTTTTATTGAAAAAAGCGAGGTGGAAGTTATTTACTTTTAACTAAAATAATTGAGAGTTATGTTTCTTCCATGATATTATAGTTTTACATAATGTCTTGAAAAGTCCCGCTAACACCAGTGCTGAAGATTAAAAAGAAGTGAAAACTTGCTTTAGTTTAGTTTGTTTAGATCTGGTTAACTTGGTGCCAGCATCCGCGGTTAAACCAAGATGATCAAATTATATACTTACGGTGAAAAAATAGTTAAATTTTAATAAGTTTACTGAATATTTATATAAGAGTAAAATCTAAATATAGATAAAAAATTCTATTTGAACTTAAATATTGAAGCTATGAAAACCTTGAGGGAAACTGGGATTAGATACCCCATTATTCTTGGATATAAAATAATTATAATTTACCAGAGTACTATGAATTAACAGTTTAAAACTTAAAGGGCTTGGCGGTGTTTTAGACCTCTTAGGGGAACCTGTCTCATAATCGACAGTCCACGTTAAACCTGACCTTCTTTTGCATTCAATTTGTATACCGTCGTCGTCAGGTAACTTTTTAGAAAATAGAAGTTAGCAACCAAATAGTATTAAGTTTATACGTCAGATCAAGGTGCAGTTAATAAGAAGGAGAGGATGGGTTACAATTATATAATTATAATTACGAAAACTTTTTTGAAATAAAACTATGAAGGAGGACTTAAAAGTAAGATAAGATATATAAATACTCTGAATCAGGCTCTGAAACGTGCACACATCGCCCGTCGCTCTCGCTGAAAAGTGAGATAAGTCGTAACATAGCAGGGGTAATGGAAATTGTTCCTAAATTAGAAATATAGTATAAAAAATACATTTCACTTACACTGAAAATATGCTTGAATCACAAGCTATTTCTAACTGCATTATTAAATATAAAAAGAACATAGAATTAAATTTAAAACATTTATAAAATTAGTAAAGGTGATTAAAAGTTGTTTTTTATATTTTATATAGTACTGAGAAGGAATACGTTAAATTATAGTAAAGAAGAAATAAAGTTTTGTACCTTTTGCATCATGGTCTAGCTAGATTTTATTATTATAAAATAATTCTAGAAATCTAATGGGCTATTTTTAACCAGTGCTATTAGGCTGAAAAGAGTAGTTGTGGAAAAAACTTTCTTAGAGTTAAAAATAGAAATGAAATTTTATTCGTATTAGATGATAGCTAGTTTTTTACTAAAAATATATAAGTATCGAAGATTATATCTTAAGTTATAAATTAAATTTATAATTCTTAAATATTAATTTATTTAAATTTTTGAGGATAAGCTCGAAAATGGTTTTACTCTTGTATTTGATATTTTAGCTTAAATTTAAGCCTGAAAATAGCTATAATTTTTGATTTTGTTATAATTTCATTAAAATTTTAAATATATAATAAATTTACTATTACTGAGTAAAAAAAATTTTTTAATTAAAAATTAAGTTAATTTTATGCTAGAATGAGTATTATTAAAAATATATTATTTAATAAAACAAGAAAAATAAACTTTGTAATTTATTTTAATATAAAATTATAAAAAGGAACTCGGCAAATATTTATTCTGCCTGTTTATCAAAAACATGGCTCTCTGTAGGACTATAAATAGAGAGTCGGACCTGCCCGGTGAAGCATTTTTAACGGCCGCGGTACTCTGACCGTGCAAAGGTAGCATAATCATTTGCCTTATAATTGAAGGCTTGTATGAATGGTTTGACAAGAATAGATCTGTCTCTTTATAATTAACTAAAATTTTATTTATAGGTGAAGAAGCCTATATTAAATTGAAAGACAAGAAGACCCTATCGAGCTTTAAAGTAATTAATAAAACTAAAATCATATATATATTGAATTAGTTATTAAAAATTTTAGTTGGGGCGACTAAGGAACAAACAAAGCTTCCTTGAAATTTTAATACTTGCAGGTTGTGATCCAAATGCTTTGATTAAAGAAATTAGTTACCGTAGGGATAACAGCATTATCTTTTTTAAGAGCTCAAATCGAAAAAAAGCTTTGTGACCTCGATGTTGGACCAGAATGTCCTAAAGATGTAGCCGTCTTTAAGGGTTGGTCTGTTCGACCATTAAAATTCTACGTGATCTGAGTTCAGACCGGCGTGAGCCAGGTCAGTTTCTATCTTCAATTTTTAATGTGGACTTAGTACGAAAGGATTAGTCTATAATAAAAATTATTATGTTTGATAAAGTATAAAGTAAAATTTAGTAATTTAATATCAATCAAATTAGCAAAGATAATGCAATTGATTTAGGATCAATAGACATAGGTGAAAATCCTTTATTTGATATTATAAAGATGGCAGATAAAGTGCATTAGGTTTAAGCCCTAAATATGAAGATGAAATTTCTTTTCTTTATAATGTATATTTCAATCATCTCGTGTTTATTTACTTATATTTGCATTTTATTAGCTGTCGCTTTTTTTACTCTTTTAGAACGAAAGGGACTGAGATATATACAGCTTCGTAAAGGACCAAATAAAGTGGGCTTAGCTGGACTTCCACAGCCTATTGCAGATGCAGCAAAACTTTTAACTAAAGAAATTGCTAAGCCTACTATAGCTAACTATTCACCATATTTTGTAGCTCCAATTTTTAGTTTTATTTTAGCACTGCTACTTTGACAACTTTATCCTAGTTTATATGCAGCAAATTATTTTAAGTGAGGAATCTTGTTTTTCTTGTGTGTTTCTGGAATGAATGTTTATGGTACCCTTTTAGCTGGATGGGCTTCCAATTCAAAATATGCCTTGTTAGGAAGACTTCGAGCTATTGCCCAGACAATTTCTTATGAGGTCAGAATAGCTCTAATCCTTCTTTTTCCTTTATTTTTAGTAGGAAGCTTTAGTTTTGTAATAGTAAAAGAGTCACAAGAATTTATGTGATTAAGTTTTCTAATAATTCCTGTCTCTTTAATTTGGTTTGTAACCTGTGTAGCTGAAACTAATCGCGCTCCTTTTGATTTTGCTGAAGGAGAATCTGAATTAGTATCTGGATTTAACATTGAATATGGGGCTGCTGGGTTTGCACTTATTTTTTTAGCTGAATATGCTAACATCTTAGTTATAAGACTTTTTTCTTCTCTGCTCTTCTTTGGCGGAAGCTCAATAATTTTATTTGAGAGAGATATTATATTTATATTAAAAGTACTTTTCTTTGCTTTTGCTTTTATCTGAGTTCGAGGCAGTTACCCACGATTTCGTTATGATTTATTGATAGGGTTAACTTGAAAAGGATTTTTACCAGCTTCATTAGCATTTTTGCTTGTAATTTCTATATTATCCTCAAACATTTTTTATTAATGAGTAAGCGAGATTGTAGTTTAATTAAAACATTAGCATTGGAAGCTAAAAATTAGGTTATAATCCTACATCTTGAGATGACTGTTTTGGTTTTATTTAGTATAACAATTTCAAGCTTATTTTTACTGCCCCTTATATCACAACCGCTTAGATTAGGAATAATAATTATGTTGTCAACTCTTATAATATGTATTGCTAGCGCTATTACTGTGTCTTCCTGGTACGCCTATATTTTATTTTTGATTTATGTTGGAGGATTACTAGTAATGTTTGCTTATGTTGCTGCATTATCTCCAAATATTCTTTTTGGAAGCGGTAGACCTTTAATTTTTTTTATGATTATATTTATATTTTTCTTAGTCTTTTTCTATATAAACATATTTATTGATTTATCTTCTTTAACATTCCATGATGGTCTAAGAAAATTTAAATTTTTAAAAATATATGGAAGTGAAATTGTTTCACCTCAAATAATATCTATTTTAATTGGTCTGGCTATTATCTTATTAATCAATCTGGTTGTAGTTGTTAAAATTTGTTACTATACCCATGCATCTCTTCGCCCTTTTGACATGTAAATAATACACAATGCGAAGTCCTATTCGAAAAATTCATCCAGTATTAAAAGTAATAAATACAGCATTTGTAGACCTACCCGCCCCTTCAAATTTATCAATCTGATGAAATTTTGGGTCTTTATTAGGATTATGTTTAGGCTTACAAATTGTTACTGGATTATTCTTAGCAATACATTATACAGCTCATGTAGACTTAGCTTTCAGCTCTGTAGTTCATATTAGTCGAGATGTGACTTATGGTTGACTTCTTCGAGCTCTCCACGCCAATGGTGCTTCTTGATTCTTTATTTGTTTATATTTTCATGTAGGACGTGGGATGTACTATGGGTCTTATTTATATCTTCATACCTGAAATATTGGTGTTATCCTTCTTTTATTGGTGATAGGAACAGCATTTTTAGGTTATGTATTACCGTGAGGTCAAATATCTTTTTGAGGTGCCACGGTTATTACTAACTTATTATCTGCAATTCCTTATATTGGAAAAATGTTAGTAGAATGGGTATGAGGGGGATTTGCTGTCGATAATGCAACTTTGACACGATTTTTCGCCCTTCATTTCTTGCTTCCTTTCGCCATAATCGGATTAGCTATTTTACATCTATTATTTCTTCACGAAACAGGTTCTAATAACCCATTAGGATTAAATAGAGATGGTGAAAAAGTCCCCTTTCACTCTTATTATACTTTTAAAGATCTGGTTGGATTTTTATTAGTCATATTTTTTTTAACTATATTAGCACTATTTTCTCCACAACTACTTACTGACCCTGAAAACTTTATTCCAGCAAATCCTTTGGTTACTCCGGTACATATTCAACCAGAGTGGTATTTTCTCTTTGCCTATGCAATTTTACGCTCAATTCCTAATAAATTAGGAGGTGTGCTAGGATTAGCTGGGTCAGTTATGATTCTTTTTATTCTTCCATTTAGTCATCAAGGAAAATTTCGATCTACAGCTTTTTATCCTCTAAATCAAATTTTATTCTGATCATATATCGGTATTTTTTTTATTCTCACATGAATTGGGATATGTCCAGTAGAAGCACCATATGAACAAATTGGCCAAGTCTTTACTGCACTATATTTTCTATATTTTGTAATTAATCCCCTCGTTCAAAAGCTATGAGACAAAATTTTAGACTATTAGCCTAAAAATTTATAAGTTATTCCCTGGGGGCAGTTTGTCTTGAAAATAAACTAAAAGTGTTCAATTCACTTAATAACTTTAGCAATAAGAATATAATTTCACCTTTGACTTACAAGACCAATGCTCTAATTTAAGCTATTATTGCAGTTAAGAAATGAGAACATTTTATTTGAGGTTATTAAGAATATCAGGAGTATTTATAGGCTTAATTGCTCTTTCCTTACAATATAAGCACTTACTTAGTATTTTATTAAGATTAGAAGCCATTACAATAAATTTATTTATTCTTATGTTCTGTATGTCTAACAATATTACAATAAGAGGTCAAACATCTCTCATTTTAATTGCCCTAGGCGCTTGTGAGGCTAGCTTAGGTTTAGCTATTCTTGTTGCCCTTATTCGAAGAGAAGGGAATGATTACGTATCAAGCTTTTCCACCCATAAATGCTAGCTCTGTTTTTGATAAGCTTTTCATTATTGATACTAGTAAATAAAAAAATTTCATGGTACCAGAAAATATGATCTCTTTCAATCGGTAGTCTGCTTTCTATTATTCACTTATTTACCCCCTTTTTTTCATATGAAAGAGTAAATACAATGATTTCATATGATTCAATATCTACAATTTTGATTTCTCTTACTTTATGAATTTCTTTAATAATAATATTAGCTAGCCAATATAGAGTCAAAGTTGCAAACAATAATTTTAATGCTTTTTCAATCACTCTTTTGTTTCTTAATTTAATTTTGGTTTCTACTTTTATATCTTCAAGAAGATTATTATTTTATTTTTTATTTGAGGCTTCTTTAATCCCTACCCTACTTCTAATTTTAGGTTGAGGATATCAACCTGAACGACTTCAAGCCGGAATATATATAATGATTTATACTGTAGCCGCCTCTCTTCCTCTCCTTCTTAGTATTTTATGAATTTACTATCAACTTAGATTGAGAAATATATTATTAACAAATATGCTACGTATTAATGTCATTAATTTAGACAACACATGATCCTGAAATTTATTAGTATTTCTTATTTTTACAGCCTTTTTAGTCAAACTTCCAATATTTACTGTCCATTTATGACTCCCAAAAGCTCATGTAGAAGCACCTGTGGCTGGATCTATAGTTCTAGCTGCAATTTTATTAAAATTAGGAGGTTATGGAATCTTACGTTTTTATCAATATTTAAATTTCATTTCTCTTCAAAGCTTAACAATTATTTTTTCATTAGCATTATGGGGAGGTGTTGTAACCAGAATTATTTGTTTCCGACAAATTGATCTAAAATCTCTTATTGCTTATTCTTCCATTGGTCATATATCTCTAATATTAGCAGGAGTTTTTTCAAATACATCTTGAGGATGAGGAGGAGCTTTAGTTCTAATAATTTCTCATGGTTTTTGTTCTTCCGCTCTATTTGCCTTAGCTAATTACACTTATGAAAAAACTCATACCCGGAGTCTTTTCTTAAGAAAAGGAATACTTATATTATTACCTATGTTGACTATATGATGGTTCTTATTTTGTATTATAAACATAGCAGCTCCTCCTAGAATTAATCTGTTAGGTGAAATTATAATTTTTCCTTCTGTAATTTTTAGGTCATATTACTATGTTATTCCATTAGGATTAATAAGCTTTCTAGCTGCCTTATATAGCATGTATCTTTTTACGGCAATTCAGCATGGAGGAAGACCAAAATTTATTAGACCGTTTGGTCAATTTAAATCTAGAGGATACTTACTGCTTTTTCTTCATTGAATCCCAGGTAATTTTTTAATTCTTAAAAGAGAATTAATTTGAGTGTGAACTTAGGTCAAGTTAGTTTAATTGTAAAACATCAGCCTGTGGATTTGAAAATAAAATAATCTTTTTACTTGACCATGTTTACAAAATTAAAATCTTCCTCTATTAGTTCATTGTTTCTTATTCTTTATAGCTTAATTTTATTACCCTTTTCCATTATGTTTATTATGACTGAAAAAAGAATTCTTCTAGAATGAACTATTATACAAATCAGTTCTACTATAATAACTTTTATCCTTGTTTTTGACCTAGTTAGACTTAGTTTTAGAAACGTTGTTTGTTTAATTTCTGGCTGCGTTATACTATTTTCATCCAGTTATATGTCTCATGACCCATTTCTTAAACGATTTACATGGTTAGTTATACTTTTTGTCTTATCAATAAACCTTTTAGTTTTTATTCCCAGTTTACCTGCTTTACTTTTAGGTTGAGATGGTTTAGGGATTGTTTCTTTCGCCCTAGTAATCTATTATCAAAACATAAAATCATTGGGAGCTGGGATATTAACAGTTTTAGCTAACCGTATTGGAGACGTAATAATTTTAATTTCTATTGGACTACTTGTTCTTCAAGGTCATTGATCAATTATTTTAATATGAGATTTTTACTTAAGAACCTGAGTGATTTTAACTATTACCTTAGCAGCTATAACAAAAAGGGCTCAAATCCCATTTTCTAGTTGGCTCCCGGCAGCTATAGCTGCTCCTACTCCAGTTTCAGCTTTAGTTCACTCTTCAACCCTAGTAACAGCTGGGGTCTTTCTTTTAATTCGTTTTTTCCCTTTTTTAAATACAATTTCCGAATTCAAAATTATGCTACTCTTTATTGCCGTTTTAACTTTATTAATAGCCGGAATTGGGGCAAATTACGAAAACGATTTAAAAAAAATTATTGCCCTTTCTACTTTAAGTCAACTAGGAGTTATAATAATAAGATTAGGAATGGGCATACCATTTCTTGCGCTATTTCACCTATACACACACGCTCTGTTTAAGGCATTACTTTTTCTATGTGCAGGTATAATTATCCATAATAGATCAAACACTCAAGACATTCGTCACATAGGGCTTTTATTTTCTCAAGCTCCATTAACAATTGCATGTATAAATGTAGCCAATCTCTCTCTTTGTGGAGCTCCTTTCTTAAGCGGTTTTTATTCAAAAGACCTAATTTTAGAATTATCCTTAAACGACCCTACAAACTTGCTAATAGTTTTCTTGATTTTTTTGGCTACCGGTATAACAGCTGCTTATTCTTTACGCTTATCATTTTGTTCTTTATGAAGTCACATAAAAAACTCACCGTTACACAGAAAGCAAGAAGCGGATCCCTATGTTAACTGGGCTACTACAATTCTAACTTCTGCAGCAATTATAGCCGGATTTTCCTTACAAGAGGTTTTTCTTAGCTTTAACCCAACACCCTTTATTTTACCTTCTATTTTAAAAAGGCTAACTATATTTGTAATTATGGTCGGATTTTTTAGTGCCTTTATCTTATGAAGTGAGCTATTTAATGATAAGAAAATAAATAAAATCAAATTTTTCTTCTCTACGATGTGGTTTTTAGCACCTATTTCAGCTCAGCCAATAACTAAATTTTCTATAATTTTAGGTACAAACATAATTAAATCAGTAGACATAGGGTGACTTGAAATTCTAGGTGGACAAGGCAGGTCTTTTCTAACAAGAAACTTATCTCTCATAAACCAAAAAATTCAAATTAAGACCTTCAATTTCTTTATTATTTCTATTCTCTTTTCTTTATTAATATTTTTTCAAATCTAAGCATTGATAGCTTACTTAGAGCATGGCACTGAAGATGCTAAGGCGACAATAATTGTCTCAAAGCAATTTGAGTAGCGCTCGTTTTGACGGGCGCGGCCTCAGGACATGCCGAGCGAGTCTGAAATTTAAAAAAACTTGGTCAAATAGTGCGCACTATTTGACCAAGTTTTTTTAAATTTCAGACTCGCTCGGCATGTCCTGAGGCCGCGCCCGTCAAAACGAGCGCTGGCTCATTAGTAATCAATTAAATTATTTTGTATGGGTCGAAATCCATTTCATTTAGTTGAGTTTAGTCCTTGGCCTTTAACTGGGTCTATAGGAGCTTTATTTCTGACATCTGGTTTAGCTGGGTGATTTCATGGCTATGGCTTTATTACTGTATTATTAGGTTTGATTTTAATTGCAATAACAATGGTTCAATGATGGCGAGATGTAATTCGTGAAGCAACTTTTCAGGGTTTTCATACAATTCAGGTATCTAAAGGACTACGATGAGGAATAATTCTTTTTATTGTTTCTGAGGTATGTTTCTTTTTCGCTTTTTTTTGAGCTTATTTTCACAGAAGGTTAGCTCCTAGTTTAGAATTAGGGTCTTGTTGACCTCCTGCGGGTATTGTCCCTCTAAATCCGTTTGAGGTTCCACTGTTAAATACTGGTGTCTTGTTGGCCTCTGGTGTGACGGTTACTTGAGCACATCATAGTCTTATAGAAGGGGATAATCCTGGAGGTTTACAAGGCTTAATTGCTACTGTAGTGTTAGGTATTTATTTTACTTTCCTTCAAGGAGGGGAGTATTATGAAGCTTCTTTTACTATTGCTGATGGGGTTTATGGTTCTAGTTTTTTTGTAGCTACAGGATTTCATGGGTTGCATGTATTAATTGGTAGAACTTTCTTATTGGTATGTTTAGCTCGAGTATGATTACAGCATTTTTCTACAGGACATCATTTTGGATTTGAGGCTGCTGCTTGATATTGGCATTTTGTTGATGTTGTGTGGTTGTTTCTGTATCTTTCTATTTATTGATGAGGGTGTTAAAAGGTTTAATTATCTTATATAGGGTTTATTAATCTTAGGTGACTGAGCTATTTAAGTGTTAGATTTTTAATCTAAAGACGGCAACTGTCTGCCCCTAAGAGGATTTTAGATTTAGTACTTTAAGATAAAAGATCTGATTTGCATTCAGAAAATAAGTTAATAAACTTCTAGATCATTATTTTTTATTAGGTATATAAAAAGCGAGAAATTTGCATATGGTTTCGGCCCATATCTTGGAGGTGTAAGTCCTTCTTTGTATTATTTTAAATGAAAGCCAAAGTAGAGGCGCCTATCTGTTAATTAGGAGAATGTAATTTAAATTACTCATTTAGAGTATTAGTTTTATATGTTAAGTACTGCGCCGGATGAACGGAAATCATTGATGTTGATTAATATGTGACAATTAAGTCTCTAGTGCTAAATGTTAAGAAGTTATTTAAGAAGTGTTGTAGCATTGATTTTATCTTGTGTAGTTATAGGTTTAGGGTGAGTTTTAGCAAAACGAGGTATTTCTGATCGAGAAAAAAGATCTCCATTTGAGTGTGGGTTTGATCCAATTAAATCGGCACGTTTACCTTTTTCTTTACGTTTTTTCTTACTAGCTATTATTTTCTTAATTTTTGATGTAGAGATTGTATTACTTCTTCCAATTCTTGTTAGGATGAGAACTATTTTCTCTAAGGCTGTAATACTTAGTTTATTCATTTTTTTAGTCATTTTAATTTTAGGTTTATTTCACGAGTGAAATGAAGGTTCTTTAGACTGAGCGCAATAAACAGAAAAAACTTGGAGTAAAACAGGGCTGCTAACTTTGTTTTGGGTAATTCGATTTTATCCTTTTTCTTATGTTTTCAACTCTTCCTTTTGGTTATATATTTTTGTTGGTTATAGGAACTGGAACTTTATTATCTTTGTCTTCACTTCATTGATTAAGTATTTGAGCCGGTTTGGAAATCAATTTAATTGGATTTTTACCTATATTAGTTTATCAGAAAAGTACCTCAGAAAGAGAGTCTGCAGTTAAATACTTTGTGATTCAAGCTTTAGGCTCAAGATTTCTTATTTTTGGTAGTCTTATAATATTTAACATGTCTTTCACGTGAGATACCTATGCTGCAGAAAGGTTTTTAAGAATATTGGGACTTTTGATTGTAAGGAGAGGATTGTGTGTAAAATTAGGTTTATTTCCATTTCATTATTGATTACCTGGTGTTATGGCTGGTTTACCTTGAACTACCTGTATGCTATTAGCAACCTGACAAAAGTTGGCTCCTATTTTTCTTTTACTATGTTTATTGGACTTAAATAAATCATATTTATTAATAGGAGTAATTTGTTTAATTAGAGCAGGTTCTAGATTGGTCGGGGGTATCGGAGGAATAAATCAGACACAAGTTCGTGCATTACTAGCATATTCTTCTATTGGCCATTTAGGATGAATAATATTCGCCTTAATTCATAGTGAATGATCTATAAAATTTTATCTAGCTGTTTATATTTTAGTATCTTTATGTATGTTCCTTAGCTTATGAAAGAGAGATCTTACCAACATAAAAAATATTTATAATTTAAGTGAATCTAAGTTCATAGAATTAAATATTATAGTACTTCTATTGTCTTTAGGAGGCTTACCTCCTCTATTAGGTTTTATCTCAAAATGATTGGTGGTTCTAGTTGGATCTAGGAGACCTTTTTTTGTAACTCTCTTTTTGATGATTTTAGGGTCTGTTATAAGATTGTTTTATTACCTGAGTCTGTTCTTTTCGCTAGTTTTAGTTAGAGTAAAAAATAATGAGACAGAAAAGTTTAATATAGGAAAAAATGATATTCTTGGTTTAATTATTATTATAAATCTACTAGGGGGTGTTAGAATTATTTATAATATATGTCTTGTTTTTTTTT